ACATCCCTTTCAATTGGTTTACAGTATAATTGTAAAAAATCCTTGTCTTGTTTGCCATATCCTTATTTGATCTATTCATAAAGATCTTACCCTTTTTCTCATATTTTTCTCATATAAGATATAATAAAAATAATTTGTATACATATGAAGTGAAGCATAAAGTGCTTCCCTTTTGAGAATTGAGAAAAAAATAAATTGATTTAGCCCAGTCGTGGACAATCTGACTTGACTTAGAAGTCTTATATACAACTAAAATAAAAAGGATCCTTAACTACAGATGCATCTGATCATCATCATATATGTATTACCCTTATGTATTCCAATAAAGAAGGAGGATTTTCAATGCGAGATCTAAAAACATATCTATCCGTAGCACCAGTACTAAGTATTCTATGGTTTGGGTCTTTAGCAGGTCTATTGATAGAAATCAATCGATTTTTCCCGGATGCGTTGACATTCCCCTTTTTTTCATTCTAAGTATTGGCATAGGAAGGAATGATAGGTAATCAAGATTCTAGATAGAAGATAGTATCTGTGACTAATCTTCTTTGCTCCTCTATTTCTCTTTACCTTACTTCGAATCGGTCGAACTAAGAAAAAGGGATTGAACCTCATAAGAATTTTGGTTTAAACTAAATTCGAAATTCACTTAAAAAAAAGAGAGTGAGAACGAAAATGCGAATGAACGTCTAGAACAAGAGTCTCGTACAAATAAATGTGTAATGTGATTCGAAATATTAGAAAGATAGTTAGAAAGTTTTGGATTAGATTATGGATTCTATAAACTTTGACTAGATTTAGATTGCAACAAGATCTTGGTTTGTTCACCTTAGTCATTTCTATCTTCTTTTCTCTTTCCTTTGGGTCAAAAAGTGAAGAGTTGCTTGAATCAAAAATATACAGGAGGTTCATGGCCAAGGGTCAAAAAGTTCGAGTAAGAATTCTTTTGGAATGTTCAAGTTGTGTCCGAAAGAGTCTTAATAAGAAATCAAGGGGAATTTCCAGATATATTACTCAAAAGAATCGACAGAATACGCCTAGTGAATTGGAATTGAGAAAATTCTGTCCCTATTGTTATAAACATACAATTCACGGAGAGATAAAGAACTAGATTGAACCAATCATCTGTGTATCATTTTTCAAGAGAAGAGGGCAAAAAAGAACATAGACTATCTAAAAAATAGTAAGAAAAACTACCAATGAGTTCTATTCTATAATAGAATTCTATAAAATTTTCTTAATCTTCTTAATTCATTTTATTGATTTTTATATAGTATATTCATGTCGAAATAAGTAGAAATAATAGATTCAGGAAAATATATTCCTAGAAAGACTATTCTCTCATTCTATATAGAAATAGAAATGGAAAAAAAAGATAAGAAAGCAAGTCCTATTTATTCCATTTCTTAATTCGAATTCATCTTGATCCAATCAAGAAGTGAATATATAATAAAAGGAAAAAACTAAACAAACCATGGACAAAGATAAAAAGTCACCGGACAAAGATAAGAAGTCACTGGACAAAGATAAGAAGTCACCGGACAAAGATAAAAAGTCACCCTTTTCGAAGAAAGTTTGGAAGAAAGCACCTAACCCACCTAATATAGATCAAAAGCAAGCTAATATAGATCAAAAGAAACCTAATATAGATCAAAAGAAACCTAATATAGATCAAAAGCAACCTAATATAAGTCCAAAGCCACCTAATCTAGGTAAAAAGCCACCTAATATAGGTAAAAAGGAACCTGAGATAGGTCAAAAGCCACCTAATCTAGGTAAAAAGCCACCTGATATAGGTCAAATGGAACCTTATGTACGTCAAAAGCCACCTAATCTAGGTCTAAAGCCACCTGATATAGGTCAAATGGAACCTTATGTACGTCAAAAGCCACCTAATATAGGTCAAAAGCCACCTAATATAGGTCAAAAGCCACCTGATATAGGTCAAATGGAACCTTATGTACGTAAAAAGAAACCTAATATAGGTCAAAAACCACCTAATATAGGTCAAAAGCCACCTGATATAGGTCAAAAGCCACCTGATATAGGTCAAAAGCCACCTGATATAGGTAAAACGGAACCTGATATAGGTCAAAAGCCACCTAATATAGGTCAAAAGCCACCTGATATAGGTCAAAAGGAACCTGATATAGGTCAAAAGCCACCTAATATAGGTAAAAAGCCACCTGATATAGGTCAAATGGAACCTTATGTACGTAAAAAGCCACCTAATATAGGTCAAAAGCCACAGCCACCTAATATAGGTCAAAAGCCACCTGATATAGGTCAAATGGAACCTTATGTACGTAAAAAGCCACCTAATATAGGTCAAAAGCCACCTAATATAGGTAAAACGGAACCTGATATAGGTCAAAAGCCACCTAATATAGGTCAAAAGCCACCTGATATAGGTCAAATGGAACCTTATGTACGTAAAAAGCCACCTGAGATAGGTCAAAAGCCACCTAATATAGGTCAAAAGCCACCTAATATAGGTCAAAAGCCACCTGAGATAGGTCAAAAGCCACCTGAGATAGGTCAAAAGCCACCTAATATAGGTCAAAAAAAGCCACCTAATATAGGTCAAAAGCCACCTGAGATAGGTCAAAAGCCACCTAATATAGGTCAAAAAGAACCTGAGATAGGTCAAAAAGAACCTGAGATAGGTCAAAAGCCACCTAATCTAGGTCAAAAGCCACCTGATATAGGTAAAAAGGAACCTTATGTAGGTCAAAAGCCACCTGATATAAGTAAAAAGGAACCTGATATAGGTCAAAAGCCACCTAATATAGGTCAAAAGCCACCTGATATAGGTAAAAAGGAACCTTATGTAGGTCAAAAGCCACCTAATATAGGTCAAAAGCCACCTAATATAGGTCAAAAACCACCTAATATAGGTCAAAAGCCACCTGATATAGGTCAAAAACCACCTAATATAGGTCAAAAGCCACCTGATATAGGTCAAAAGAAACCTTATGTAGGTCAAAAGCCACCTAATATAGGTCAAAAAGAACCTGATATAGGTCAAAAGCCACCTAATATAGGTCAAAAGCCACCTGATATAGGTCAAATGGAACCTTATGTAGGTAAAAAGCCACCTTATATAGTTCAAAAGCCACCTGATATAGGTAAAAAACGTAAAAAAGGCAAGCGACGTTTTCGTATACGTTGTCCAAAGATCAAATCAGGGAAGAAAATTTATTATAGAAATGTGAACTTAATTAAGAAATTTCTTAGTCGTAGAACAGCAGTAATATTTTCTAGGCGAATAACGAAATTGACCTTCAAACAACAACGACTCCTTAGTAGTGCTATAAAACAAGCTCGTATTTTAGCTCTTTTACCTTTTTTTAAGTATCCCGAAAAAAGATTCACAAAGGATAAAAAAAAATTCAACAAAAAGGATAAAAAAAAATTCAACAAAAAGTATAAAAAAAAAAAAGATTCAAAAAGCCTGTTCGGTCCCTAGACCTAGAACTCCTGGTTATAGAACAAAAAAACATTTTCAACTGAATTGAATAAAAAATATGAACTCAAAGACAGATTTATGTTTTATTTAAAAATTCGAGAATCAAATCCTGATTCTTGTGTTTCTCTTTTCATCTTCAGTTACATCCTTGGATTCCTATCTAATGACCCAGGACGTAATCCTGGACGCGAAGAATAAAGAACAAGGTGGGCTTGACTGTCTTGAGAAATTGTCGTAGGATTTTTCTCTATACCTTTCTTTAACTCGAAAAAGCACTAGCGATAGATTCAAAAAATTAATGAAATCCAATAGAGATAGAAAGTCCTGAAGAAAAACGGACGGAAAGAGAGGGATTCGAACCCTCGGTACAAATGTACAACGAATTAGCAATCCGTCGCTTTCGTCCACTCAGCCATCTCTCCCAATCTAAAAGAAAGTTTAAATAACAAATGATCTCTTCCATAAATAAAAAAAAAAAAAAATGGAAAAGACTTAAAAATAGAGAGTAAAGCTGAGTTTTTCCTGTTTGTTACGGTACTTCTATTTAGGCTTACGTTTCTGGATAGCTTATTCGGTTGTTTATCACTACGGGTATTGGCTATAATAGAATAGAATAAATAGAAATCGATGCTTTAAACCCCATTCATTCCGTCCTATATTTTTAGAATAACTAAGGAAACCAAATGACAAAGGAAAACAATTCTCGATCTATATGGGAACAGAAATTGGATAAAAGATGGGAAAATCTTTGGTCCAGACATTGGGATTCCCATTGGTCAGCCATTTTGGAATCACTTTCAGATGGTTCCCATTCTCATTCAAAAACATTCATTTTTAACGAATTTGACGTTCCGCCGTCGATCTATTCTCCCAATTACTATACCTATAGACAGGACCTAATGGCGGAACGGATGGATAAATGGTTAATAACCGAATTTACTCAAGATATTCACCAAGATATTGACCAACTAGTTGACAATCAGAACTTATCCCGTCAATTGAATCAATATTGGTACCATTATTGGAAACACTATTGGTTCGAATATTGGTATACCTTTTATGCCAAGTAACAAGCTAAAAGGATCCATTCCCTTTCTTATTCCACACTTTCAGGGTTGTTTATCACTACGGGTATTGGCTATAATAGAATAGAATAACATAGAAGTCGATGACATTCATTCCGTCCTATATTTTTAGAATAACTAAGGAAAACACATGTTCGAAGAAGAAGAATTTCTATCTAAATGGAATAACCAATTGAAGCAAAAATGGGAAGCCGTCTGGTCCAGACATTGGGATTCCCATTGGTCATCCATTTGGGAATCACTATCAGCCAGTCCGTATTCTTATTATCATTCGAAAGCATTAATTTTTCACGAATTCGATGTTCCGCCCTCGATCTATGCTCCCAATTATTATACATATAAACAGGACCTAATGGCGGAACGCATGGATAAATGGTTAATAACTCAATTTCAAATTACTCGAAATATTTACCAAGATCTTGACCAATTACATGAAATTCAGCACTTATCCCGTCACTGGAATCAGTACTACTATCATCAGTATAAAAAGTACTGGTTCGAATATTGGTATACCTTTTATGCCAAGTAACAAGCTAAAAGGATCCATTCCCTTTCTTATTCCACACTTTCAGGGTTGTTTATCACTACGGGTATTGGCTATAATAGAATAGAATAACATAGAAGTCGATGACATTCATTCCGTCCTATATTTTTAGAATAACTAAGGAAAACACATGTTCGAAGAAGAAGAATTTCTATCTAAATGGAATAACCAATTGAAGCAAAAATGGGAAGCCGTCTGGTCCAGACATTGGGATTCCCATTGGTCATCCATTTGGGAATCACTATCAGCCAGTCCGTATTCTTATTATCATTCGAAAGCATTAATTTTTCACGAATTCGATGTTCCGCCCTCGATCTATGCTCCCAATTATTATACATATAAACAGGACCTAATGGCGGAACGCATGGATAAATGGTTAATAACTCAATTTCATTTTACTCTAAATATTTACCAAGATCTTGACCAATTACATGAAATTCAGCACTTATCCCGTCACTGGAATCAGTACTACTATCATCAGTATAAAAAGTACTGGTTCGAATATTGGTATACCTTTTATGCCAAGTAACGAACTAAAAAGATCTATTCAGTTTCTTATTCCGTGACGGGAATTTTACATTTAGTATTCACTTGAATAGACCAATCAGCAATCACCAGATTCTGATCTATCATCCGAGGATGATAGATCCAGATAATGAATTATGATAGAAGATCAAACAAGTCTTAGAGTACGTCAGTAGTTACATACTTTGTTTATTTTTTCATCTTAATAAAACCAAATGACAACTAAGTCAGTAGCCACCTTATGTAGGTAAAAAGTCACCTAATATAGGTCAAATACAAAGAAATATAGGTCAAAAGCCACCTAATATAGGTCAAATGGAACCTTATGTAGGTAAAAAGCCACCTAATATAGGTCAAAAACCACCTAATATAGGTCAAAAAAAAGCCACCTGATATAGGTCAAAAGCCACCTAATCTAGGTCAAAATCCACCTAATATAGGTCAAATGGAACCTTATGTAGGTCAAAAGCCACCTAATATAGGTCAAAAACCACCTAATATAGGTCAAAAGCCACCTGATATAGGTCAAAAGGAACCTGATATAGGTCAAAAGCCACCTAATCTAGGTCAAAATCCACCTAATATAGGTCAAAAGCCACCTGATATAGGTCAAAAGGAACCTGATATAGGTCAAAAGCCACCTAATCTAGGTCAAAATCCACCTAATATAGGTCAAATGGAACCTTATGTAGGTCAAAAGAAACCTAATATAGGTCAAAAGCCACCTTATATAGGTCAATAGGTAAAAAACATAAAAAAGGCAATTTAACTTCCCTTCCCCCTTGAATTTGACAAAGAAAGAAGGGGGAAGTAACCTCCCCATTGATCATTCCTTTATTGATCATTCCATAGAATTCAATTAAAATATTGTACGAAAGTTTTATTTCTTCTATTCTCCTTTGATTTGAGAAATGGAGGATTTTTGCTTGAGTTGAATAAGTTCAAAAAGATTTTGATATAACTTGCTTTCGTAATTTTGATCCTTTATCAATAACTCAATCAAAACGTAATTATTTCCAAGAAAAAAATGTCTATTATGTTAAATATCTTTAAGATCTCTATCTGTATGATGTCTACTATTGCTTTCTGTATCCTTTTTCAATCTTCCCCCTCTCCTGTTTTAATCGCCAAATTGCCCGAAGCCTACGCTTTTTTAAGTCCAATCGTCGATTTTATGCCAGTCATACCCTTGCTGTTTTTTCTATTCGCCTTTGTTTGGCAAGCTGCGGTCAGTTTTCGATGAAATATTGCATCTTGTTCTTGTTCTAGAAAGATGAATCCTTTTTCGAGAAAGAAATCCTACCAAGACAGAATTTCGAACTTGCTATCCTCTTGCCCAGCAGGCATGACCTCCGTGGAGAGGATGATTCATTCGGATCGACATGAGAGTCCAACTACATTGCATTGCCAAAATCCATCTTGTATATTTGAAATAGGTTGACCTCCTTCCTTCTCTCATCGTACAATCCTCTTCTCGACGAGTCCCCTTTCTCCTTGGTCCACAGAGAAAGTAGGACTGGTGACAACAGTTCCTCACGGAAGAAAGGACTCACTGAGCCGGGATCACTCACTAATACGAATCGAGTAGAAAAGAACTTGTATACTTTCCCCGCTTCTCTTGCTATGGAGGGCTTGACGCAATCGATCGGATCATCGAAATATACCTTCAACACAACTTAATCCGTCAAAAGGATCTTAGAAACCCACCAAAGCACGTAACCCAGGTCAGAAAAAGGATTCCTATTCCTATTCGAAGAGTGCATAACTGCACGGATAAGCTCACACTAACCCATCAATTTGGGATCGATCTTGGAGAGGAGATATGAGGAAGGAATTGGAATGTAAGAATATTGATTCATATCGAAAAACGGGGTTCTCTATTGATTTAAAGGCTGTACGGGATAGAGACGGGATAGAGGAAGAGGAAAAACTGGCGATTTTGCATATTTGATCGAAAAAAGATCTGATCTCTTTCGCATCCCTCGCTCAATGAAAAATGGCTCCGATTCTATAGGATCAAACCTATGTTAAGGAATTATGTAAGCAAATAAGAAAAGAAAGGGAAAAAATAGAAAAAAGAGAAGCCAAAAACAGATTCCAAATGAATTTTACTAGAAGATTAAACAAGTCTTAGAATATGAATGACCAATTGAAAAAGTCACTTTTTTGCTATACAAATCAATTCTAGAAAGAGATGCCTAAAAATATTTTTTTCTAGAACGCACTTCATTGCTAGGTGTCAAAATCGGATAAATGGTCTAAAAACGAAAAATCTATTCTCTTCTTTTTTCAAACAAGAATCTTGGAAATTGTGTAATGATTACTCTCAAACTCTTCGTTTCCACAGTAGTTACATCCTTTGTTTCTCTTTTCATCTTCGGATTCCTATCTAATGACCCAGGACGTAATCCTGGACGCGAAGAATAAAGAACAAGGTGGGCTTGACTGTCTTGAGAAATTGTCGTAGGATTTTTCTCTATACCTTTCTTTAACTCGAAAAAGCACTAGCGATAGATTCAAAAAATTAATGAAATCCAATAGAGATAGAAAGTCCTGAAGAAAAACGGACGGAAAGAGAGGGATTCGAACCCTCGGTACAAATCTACAACGAATTAGCAATCCGTCGCTTTCGTGCACTCAGCCATCTCTCCCAATCTAAAAGAAAGTTTAAATAACAAATGATCTCTTCCATAAATAAAAAAAAAAAAAAAATGGAAAAGACTTAAAAATAGAGAGTAAAGCTGAGTTTTTCCTGTTTGTTACGGTACTTCTATTTAGGCTTACGTTTCTGGATAGCTTATTCGGTTGTTTATCACTACGGGTATTGGCTATAATAGAATAGAATAAATAGAAATCGATGCTTTAAACCCCATTCATTCCGTCCTATATTTTTAGAATAACTAAGGAAAACAAATGACAAAGCAAGACAAATCTCGATCTATATGGGATCGAAAATTGGATCGAAAATGGGAATCCACTTGGTCCAGATATTGGGATTCCCATTGGTCATCATTTTGGGAATCACTTTCAGACGACTCCTATTCTTATTCGAACGCATTGATTTGTCACGAGTATACAAGGAACCAATTGGAAGAACGGATGGATATATGGCTGATGACCGAAATTACTCAAGATCTTGACCAAATAATTGAAAATCAGAACTTGTCCCGTTACTGGAGTGAATATTGGTATCATCAGTCGAATATGCATTGGTTCGATTACTGGCATGCGTTTTATCGTTTTTATCGTAACTAAAAAGATCCATTTAATAAAACCGAATGACAACTAAGTAAGTAGCCACCTTATGTAGGTCAAGTCAAAAGCAACCTAATATAGGTCAAAAGCCACCTTATATAGGTCAATAGGTAAAAAACATAAAAAAGGCAATTTAACTTCCCTTCCCCCTTGAATTTGACAAACAGAGAAGGGGGAGGTCCCCTTACCGTTTAATTCCTTTTGGGTTCCATCATTTTTTTTTACTACTTTTTACTACTTTAGCGTTTAGCTTCTTTTCTGAGACTCATCTCCCTTATATTTATATTTTACTGGAGTTCATTCTCCGGGCAATCTTGTTTAAATCATTTGAGGACAATTCTTCCAAGTTTTAATGATCTTATTGAAAAGTTTCAAAAAACCATTCCTATTTAATATAGTTATTTGGGCAAGTATTTTACGATTAAGAATCAACTGGTTATTGTACAGTTCGTGTATATATTTACTATAGTTATAGTATAAATACTTTTCGCGAATGACTGCATTTATTCGAGTGATCCACAAACGGCGAAAATTTCTCTTTTGGATATTTCGATCCCGATGAGCCGAAAACAAAGATCTTTTTTTCTGTTGAGCCATAGATCGACTAAGTCTAGCCCTTCGAAAGTTTGATGCAACTGAACGTATTTTTTTTCTACGTCTCCGAGCTATATTTCCTCGGCTAACTCTGCTCATTGAATAAATGAAACTTTGATGAATAACTTCTTGATTTTATTTATTTGAGTTCTTATTTTCTTGCCATTGTCCTATTTAAAGATCTGATTGGCTTTTTCCAATGTATAAAAGAAAGATTCCAATGGCTTTTGCTACTAGAACCTTACCGACCACGATCTTTTCTTTTTTTTTCTTTTCTAAGCATTTGACCTTGAAAAGAAAGAGAGATTAGATTGATACTAGATAAGCAAAAAAGTAGTAAGTAGAGATTGATCAATCTAAAAACTAAAAAAAGAGTGGCTTCCTTCGTTTCTCTGGTTATTTAAAATAAAAAGGAGTTCTATTCTTTTTTCTAATCTAAAATAGAACCGGATTTATTTGGAATTATTCTACTTCATATTAGAACATTAATATACTATGAACATTAATATACTATTTATTTTGAATTATTCTACTTCATATTAGAACATTAATATACTTAAGTATTAGAACAGTAGTAGAATATTTAACCCAGTACCAGTGAGAAGGTAACAAGAGAAATCTCAAATCGACGATTTGAGATTTCTCTTGTTTAGAAAGTTTAAGTCAAAATAATCCCTTTTTATTTTAAGTACACTTTCCTCAAGTGCCCATTTTCCGTCATTTTTTTGTCCAAATACATTTTATTCCTTCTTTTTTCAACTATACTTTGGACTAGGGAGAGCCTTTCCCAATCTTTTCTTATTTTTTTTATCATTCTAATAACTCCTTTTTTATTTTCAATTTTATCAATAATTTCATAATCTTTAGCCTGCATTGGTGAAAGATAAAAATACTTATCATCCAGTCTTCTTAAGAAGAATCGATTTGTTTTGTCTTTAAAAGCCTCTTTGAAGCGTTTGCTCTGGTCTGTCAGCTCCTCGAGGTCTAATACAACATCATTTTCATTAGGGTCCTTAGTAGGGTCCTCACTAGGGTACTTACTAGGGTCATCATTAGGTTTTTTAGGTTTTATAGGTTTTATAGGTTTTATAGGTTTTTGAAGTTTTTGAAGTTTTTGAAGTTTTTTAGGTTTTTTAGGTTTTATAGGTTTTTTAATAGGGTCCCCAGTCGTAAGGTGCTCATCCTCAGTAAGGTACTCACGAAAGTAGGGTTGATAACCCATTATCCTAGCGTTAAGTAATGCGGAACGCTCCGACTTAAATCCTGAGGCCAGGATCAAAGCTGCCCCTGAAATAGCTACTCCCCAGCATATTGTAATTATCTTTTTTTTATTCACTCTGTCTATCACATCCGATATAGACAGTGTGTGACGTAGCAATCCACCATTCGAATTTACATACAAAGTGAGATCCATATCCTTCATCGCGTTTTCATAATGTATCAGATAAATCTTCATGCGAGTCGAGAAAAGTTCCGTAATTTGGCCGGTTAAAAAGATGATTCTTATTTTTTTAAGTCTCTGCAATGCGCTTGCCCAACGTACTTTATTCTCTTCCATCCCCTGAAAAGGAGCTGAAATGTAAGGTACTTTGTAAGGTACTTGTGGATTACCAAAATAATCATAATAAGCCATAAAAATAATAATAAGTAAAAAAAAAAATATGAAAAAAAATATGAACGGAATGAAATAAGATCTACAAAACTTAATCCACATTACCCTCTTAAGGTTTTTTTATCACCTTATTAATTATTAAGGTTTTTTTTTTAATTTTAAAACGAAATTATTGTCTTCCGAATATCCAATTTGTATAGAAAAAAAGGTAAGAAAGGCAAAATTATTCCAAATATTTCAAGGATGATCAGATCTGGACGCATTTGCCCATCCTAGTTTTTTCCAATCGTCTTTCATCTAGGCTAGATCCCCTATTTGGTCCAATCAGACCTGATTCTAGGATTTTCTATCTAAATTGACTATATATGTTTCATTTTCCCATGCGATTTCTCTTTTTTTTTCTGACTTAATGGTTATTGGGTCTATCTTTTGTTTTGTCTTAGATTCCGAATAAACAAGAGTAAATACGAAAAGAAAGTAGAAGAATGTCATCTTATGGTAATTATGAAAAATGAATAATATGAATAACATTAATAGAAGTCCGTCTTATAGCTAGCTAGAACGAATAATTGTATCTATGGTCTCTCTATTTAATTAAACTATCAAATCTCGATTCGATTCGAATTCTCTATTCAAAACTCTAGATTCTATTGAGTTCAAAAAGAGTATTAGACTCTATTAGAATAAAAGAAAAAAAAAAGAGAGATGAAATAGATAGTCTAATAAGAAATGAAAAAAGCCCCCATTGCGTCTTGGTACTTTTTGGGTCTAGAATTAGAATAGATCTGCTTCTCTTTGTTCTTATAAGTATATGTTAACTTATTGTCAATCGAATGTGAATACCTGTTCCGAGATAATCTACTGAACAAGAGGCCATTGCATAATCATAGTCTTTTTTTGCAATGCAATAAAGTTCTAGGTTCTCTATTTTGATTTGAGAAAGAGGTATTTTGATGGGTTTGCCTTGGTATCGTGTTCATACTGTCGTATTGAATGATCCCGGTCGGTTGATTTCTGTTCACATAATGCACACAGCTCTGGTTGCTGGTTGGGCCGGTTCGATGGCTCTATATGAATTAGCAGTTTTTGATCCCTCTGATCCGATTCTTGATCCAATGTGGAGACAGGGCATGTTTGTTATACCCTTCATGACTCGTTTAGGAATAACCAATTCTTGGGGCGGTTGGAGTATCACAGGGGGAACTATAAGGGATCCCAGTATTTGGAGTTACGAAGGTGTGGCTGGTGCACATATTTTGTTTTCGGGTTTGTGCTTTTTGGCAGCTATTTGGCATTGGGTGTATTGGGATCTAGAAATATTTTGTGATGAACGTACAGGAAAACCTTCTTTGGATTTACCTAAGATTTTTGGAATTCATTTATTTCTCTCCGGGGTGGCTTGTTTTGGTTTTGGTGCATTTCACGTAACAGGATTATATGGTCCAGGAATATGGGTGTCCGATCCTTATGGATTAACTGGAAGAGTACAATCTGTAAATCCAGCATGGGGCGTCGAGGGTTTTGATCCTTTTGTTCCGGGCGGAATAGCCTCCCATCATGTTGCAGCAGGTACGTTGGGTATATTAGCAGGTCTCTTCCATCTTAGTGTTCGCCCCCCGCAACGTCTATACAAAGGCTTACGTATGGGCAATATAGAAACTGTCCTTTCTAGCAGTATTGCTGCGGTCTTTTTTGCAGCTTTTGTTGTTGCTGGAACGATGTGGTATGGTTCAGCAACAACCCCTATCGAATTATTTGGTCCCACTCGTTATCAATGGGATCAGGGATACTTTCAGCAAGAAATATATCGAAGAGTTAGTGTTGGACTGGCCGAAAATCAAAGTTTATCAGAAGCTTGGTCTAAAATTCCCGAGAAATTAGCTTTTTATGATTACATTGGCAATAATCCGGCAAAAGGCGGATTATTCCGAGCGGGTTCCATGGACAATGGGGATGGAATAGCTATTGGATGGTTAGGACACCCTATATTTAGAAATAAAGAAGGACGGGAACTCTTTGTACGACGTATGCCTACGTTTTTTGAAACATTTCCAGTTGTTTTGATAGACAGCGACGGAATTGTTCGAGCCGACGTTCCTTTTCGAAGAGCCGAATCCAAGTATAGCGTCGAAGAAGTAGGGGTAACTCTTGAGTTCTATGGTGGCGAACTCAATGGAGTCCGTTATAGTGATCCTACTGCTGTAAAAAGATATGCTAGACGCGCTCAATTGGGTGAAATTTTTGAATTAGATCGTGCTACTTTAAAATCAGATGGTGTTTTTCGTAGTAGTCCAAGGGGTTGGTTTACTTTTGGACATGTTTCTTTTGCCCTTCTTTTCTTCTTCGGACACATTTGGCATGGGGCTAGAACCTTGTTCAGAGATGTTTTCGCTGGTATTGACCCAGATTTGGATGCTCAAGTTGAATTTGGAGCATTCCAAAAACTTGGGGACCCAACTACAAGAAGACAAGGAGTCTGATACACCATTGCTTTCGTCTTTTTCTCCTCTTTTGTCTTTTTGTGATTTAACGTCGGATGGGTACCTGAGCAATATTGAGTTAAATCGTAGCCTACTTTTTTTTTTCTTTTTGGTTTCTTTTTTTTTTTTCAGGAAAATATCCCCAATAACCAGCCAGGTATGGAAGCTATAATTGTAAAGCACGATGGAATAGAATATATGGAAGCTTTGGTTTATACATTTCTATTAGTCTCTACGCTAGGGATAATATTTTTCGCTATCTTTTTTCGAGAACCACCTAAAGTTCCGACTAAAAAGGTAAAATAATTTCTCATTATCTCAATTGAGATTCAAGTCCTGAGTCTCCTAATCTCATCTTGTATTGGTCGGCTCAGGACTTCAACTAGTCCCCGTGTTCCTCGAATGGATCTCTTAGTTGTTGTGAGGGTTGCCCAAAAGCGGTATATAAGGCGTACCCAGTAAAACTGACAAGTAAACCAGATATAAAGATGGCGACTATGGTTGCTGTTTCCATTATTCTATACCAAAATGGATCTCGGATAAGGTTGTTTTTTTAGAGCAGAATGGTATACTTTAGAACAGAATGGTATACAAAGTCAACAAATCTCAATTAAGTAAGACAATCAGATTTATGGCTACACAAACCGTTGAGAGTAGTTCTAGATCTCGTCCAAGACAAACAACTGTAGGGGCTTTATTGAAACCATTAAATTCGGAATATGGTAAAGTAGCTCCTGGATGGGGCACTACTCCGTTGATGGGCGTGACAATGGCTTTATTTGCAGTATTCCTATCTATTATTTTGGAAATTTATAATTCGTCCATTTTACTGGATGAAATTTTAATAAATTAGATCGACAAGAATCATGAAGTTAAGATTAAAGAAAGTCAATTCTTAGGGCTTCGAGTTCTAACTCCCTTTTGTTAGTTCGATCGCGGAATTGATTTATTTCTGTATTTTCGGAATATGAGTGTGTGACTTGTTCTAATTGATCCTATTGATAATAGATAAAATAAGTCTGTCGTCTTATCTTGATCGAGATAGTTCTCCTTCGTCGGATATTTATCTTAGTATCTGGAACACGGAAAATGTGAAATGGATCAAGAAAGATTTGAACTATGATTCATCCTTACTATTTAACTTAATTAACTTAAGTAAGGGCCGGATTCAAAAAAGATTCTAAAAAAAGTGATTTTAATTTGGAAATTGAAAGATCTTTCTTCTTTCAAATTCCTTTTTATGCTTTTTTAGCAAAAGAAGAGTTTTTTCTTATTCTTCCCCATTATACTTAACTAGTAAATAAGTGATCATCCAATGGTTCTGACTCAGAGAATCTTTGGGCTTAGCCTAGTTGTTTTGTTTTATTGAATCATCCTGGTTCTAATATGAATCTGAGGTTTCAATCGATTCAGAGGGTCTTAACAAGAGAAATTCCTAGGAAGGATAAAACAAGACATAGTAAAGGTCACATTAGAACAAAGAAGAATAATAAATCAAAGAAAAAAATAGGTAAAGAGACGATTCAAGATGCCTGTACTAAGAACAAGATAAAGAGAACTGAGCTGACTTGAATTTTTGGCATTATTACCAAAAAAAGATAAACCTTCAGATTTTCTTACTTCCTATCTTTATTTCAGTTTAGAGAAGAAAAAATGGGATACTTAATATTTTTCTACTCCATATGGGTCAAGTAGTTTAGTTGGGTATTTATGCTTGAGCTGTATGAGATGAAATTCTCATATACAGTTCTCAGAGGGGGAGTCCTCCTGATTTACCTATCTCAATAAAGTTTATGATTGGTTCGAAGAACGTCTCGAGATTCAGGCGATTGCAGATGATATAACTAGTAAATACGTTCCGCCTCATGTGAACATATTTTATTGTCTAGGAGGAATTACTCTTACTTGTTTTTTAGTACAAGTAGCTACGGGCTTTGCTATGACTTTTTACTATCGTCCGACCATTACTGAGGCTTTTGCTTCGGTTCAATACATAATGACTGAAGTTCACTTTGGTTGGTTAATTCGATCAGTTCATCGTTGGTCGGCAAGTATGATGGTTTTAATGATGATCCTCCACGTATTTCGTGTATATCTCACGGGTGGATTTAAAAAACCGCGTGAATTAACTTGGGTTACAGGTGTGGTTTTAGCTGTATTGACTGCGTCTTTTGGTGTAACTGGATATTCCTTACCCTGGGACCAAGTTGGGTATTGGGCCGTAAAAATTGTAACAGGCGTCCCTGAAGCTCTTCCTGGAATAGGATTGGCTTTGGTAGAGTTATTACGTGGAAGTGCTAGCGTGGGACAATCTACTTTGACTCGGTTTTATAGTTTACACACTTTTGTGTTGCCTCTTCTTACTGCTGTCTTTATGTTAATGCACTTCTTAATGATACGTAAACAAGGGATTTCTGGTCCCTTATAGAATAGAGAGGGTAGATCATAACTAGTTGAAATTCCTTATTTCTCATTTGGGGAAGAAAAATAGCATCTCATTGCTACAAGTATGGATTATTGAAAAGAATAAGACATGTATTTGGACATTTTCCTTCAACTCCACAATACAATCAATACAATATAGTATTTAGTATAGTATTTAGATCTGTAAGATAAGACAACTAGTTGCAGGAGATTTTCCGAAAAGAAAATGGATTATGGGAGTGTGTGACTTGAAGTATTGATTAGGCCGTGCAGATATATGTCCTTTTCTGCCACATTCAAATTCCCAAGACAATCCAATGTGTCTTTGTTCTAAGCACTGTCTAAGTCCTATACATCGGAATAGGAGAGGCTGGTTCGCTTGAAGAGAATCTTGTCTATGATCAACCCACAAGCATGCTCTGCATGAACAGGCTCCGTAAGACCCAGTTGAATCAGTGGTTTGCCAGAAATCAGATTCTGCTTTATCTATTTCACTTATCAATTTTTATTAATTTGAAATTAGAAATATTTTTGTCATCTTTTTTATTTAATAGTATGGAAATGCATTCATTTCCTCTGCATCGACTTGATCTATGAGACTATCGGAGTAAAAGAAGGGATCTAAAGAAGAAAAGAATAGAGGCTAGAGTCTATTAGTAACAAGTAAACCTTTTGTATATAAAAAGAGAGTTTCCAAAATATTTTGGAGATGAATACCAATCACAAGGTCTGAGACGCCCCAGTAAGCATTTGATCATAATTCACTTTTTTGTAAGCCTACTTGGGTATTGAGTATCTACTTGTAAGAACAAGATTCTTTAGAATTGATTGAACTCCAGAATGGGGGGGGGAATCGAAGATATTTTTTCTTACAAAAACAAAGAACTGTTGTGGAGATGCATAAGATATAGATTTTAGAAAGATCTCATTTTCTTTTTTTTTTGCTCGAGCCGGATGATGAAAAATTATCATGTCCGGTTCTTTCGGGGGATTAATTCTTATGAATTTACCTATCCTAATAACAAAAAAACCTGACTTGAATGATCCTGTATTAAGAGCTAAATTGGCTAAGGGGATGGGTCATAATTATTACGGGGAGCCCGCATGGCCCAATGATCTTTTATATATTTTTCCAGTAGTCATTCTGGGTACTATTGGATGTAACGTAGGATTAGCGGTTCTAGAACCATCAATGATTGGCGATCCGGCAGATCCGTTTGCTACTCCTTTGGAAATATTACCTGAATGGTATTTTTTTCCCGTATTTCAAATACTTCGTTCAGTACCTAATAAGTTATTAGGTCTTCTTTTAATGGTTTCAGTACCTGCGGGATTATTAATCGTACCTTTTTTCGAGAATGTTAATAAATTCCAAAATCCTTTTCGTCGTCCCATAGCGACAACTGTCTTTTTGCTTGGTACTGCGGTCGCCCTTTGGCTAGGGATTGGGGCAACATTGCCTATTGATAAATCCCTGACTTTAGGTCTTTTTTAATTTTCAATTCAGTCTCAATTCTAAAATAATTGTAAAATAACAAGGCCTATGTATCTAGGGAAAATGGAGTTTGAAGGGACTATTCCCTAGATACATCTATTCAAATAGGAATTGATTCCGAAGAATTTCTATTGTGCTAAAAATGAATTTCCATATTTTTTATAAAGAAATTGTCAAATACGTTGCTAGAGTGTCCAATGTCTCTTTTATATCTTCTATCCGAAAATGGTCCATTATCATAAGATCTTCTTTACTCTTATTCAAAAAGTCCAATACTGTATGTATATTGGCCTTTTTCAGGCAATTGTAGATCCTGGGAGGAAATTCTAATTGATCAATAAAAATCGGTTTCAATGTTGTTATCTTTTTGTTTTTCTTTCGCTTAGTCAATTTGTGATGAAAGTTAAAAAGGGGTAAAGTAACCTTGTCTTGATTGTCCTCGAAATCGAAGTTTTCTTCTTCTGCATGTAGAAAAGGAATAAAGAAATCAATTAAATTCCGTGAGGCTTCAAAAAGTGCTTCTCTAGGAGTTAAACTTCCATTTGTCCATATTTCAATAAAAAGTATCTCTTCGTTTTCATTCCCATAAGAATGGATACTATGATTCACATTTCGAACAGGCATGAATACAGCATCTATAGGATAACTGCCGTATTGAGAGTTAGTTGGTGTTTTTATACAATAGCCGCGATTCCTCTCAAGTTGTAATCCAATACATAAATCAATTGGTTCTGTCAAGCTAGCTATATGTTGTGTATTATCAATGATTTCCACAGAAGGAGGTAGAATGATATCTTGAGCAGTTACACATCTAGGCCCCCTGACAGAAATAGATGCGTCACACGTTCCATATAGATTACTTCTCAATACAATCTCTTTCAAATTAATTAAGATTTCCTGTACTGATTCTTCAATACCTATTATGGTAGAATACTCGTGTGCTATTTTCTCAAATTTTGCACGTGTAATACATGTTCCTTCTATTGCTCCAAGCAAAACTCTTCGCATTGCCATACCTATTGTGTCGGCTTGACCTTTGATAAGTGGAGAGAGAATAAAACGTCCATAAGAAAGGCGTTTACTATCTGTTCTTGCTTCAACACACTTCCACTCTAATGTCTGAGTCGATACTTTTATTTTCTCTAGAATCATAGTCCTTTTATAGCTAATTAATCAGATCATTGACTCATAGATTTCAAGAGAAATCTATTCCATCTTTCTATTCTATCCATGCTTTTTTCTAGCAGGTCGGCAGCCATTATGTGCACGAGGGGTTACATTCTTTATCGTCCTTATAAATAGACCACTTTTACGAAGAGCTCGCAATATGATATTCCTTCCGCGATTCGAACCTTTTATCCGGACTTCTGCTTCTTTCATACTTACTAAACCAATAACCTTTCTTGCTACGCTTTCAGCAGCGAAAGGTGTCTTCTTTTGTCGACCCTCGAATCTACAAGTACCAGCGGAGGCCCAACAAACGACCCCGCCTTGTACATTGGTAACAGTCACAGTCGTATTGTTTAAATTTGCTTGAACATAAATAATACCCCTCGGTATTATTATTCTAGCAGTCCTTGCATTCTTACGTGATCCCTTTCTAGGTGAATAAAGTAGGATAGGTTTTGCCATATTTGATTATCTCATAAAGATGAGTCATAGATATATGGATATATCCATTTCATGTGAAAACAAATCCTTTATGGAGTCCTTTCGATTTAGATCTTTTTAGTATTAGTAAAAGGAGAATAATTATTTCAATGATTAGCCTTGTCCTTGTTTATGTTTTCGGTTCAAACAAATTACTAGAATTCGTCCCCTCCTACGGATCAGCCTACATCTTTTACAAGATTTACGAACAGAGGATCTGATTTTCATATTTGTTATTCCTCACTTTCATTATGAATATATTTTGTGGAAGAAAATGGGTTTCTTGATCTTGAAAAATAAGTTAATCGTTTGACTCCTTCTTGTTTAATTCCTTGTCGTCTGACTCCTTCTTGTTTAATTCCTTGTCGTCTGACTCCTTCTTGTTTAATTCCTTCTTCTTTGACTTCTTCTTGTTTAATTCTTTCTTCTTTGACTTCTTCTTGTTTAATTCTTTCTTCTTTGACTTCTTCTTATTTAATTCATTCTTATTTGACTTATTTTTCCTGAATCTATAAATTATACGTCCTTTCGTTAAATCATAAGAACTTATCTGAATTTTGACCCTATCTCCCGTGAGAATCCGTATAAAATTACACCGAATCTTTCCAGAAATATAACCAAGAATCAAAGTGTTATCGTTTAGTTGTACTCGGAACATACCATTCGAAAGTGCGTGAGTAACCAAACCTTCCTGAATCGATGTTTCTTCTTTTTTTGTCATTCGAAAAAATACCTCCTTGAGTATTAGGAATAGCGTCGGGAAGATAGTCGATAGACCGATCTCCGCCTTTTTTACTAAAAGTAAGTTTCAGATCCACTTTGCATATTACAATTAAAAGGATTACCATATATAACATAAGATTTCTCCTCCAATTTTTTGTAGTCTCGCCTCTCGATCTGTCATTATACCTCGAGAAGTCGAAAGGATTACAATCCCCATTCCGCCTAAAATTCTCGGAATTTCTTTATAGTTAGAATAGATTCGTAGACTAGGTCGACTGACCTGTTTCATATTGAAAAGTTTTCGCGAGCGTCCTTTCCTATTCCCTATATATTGCAAACTTTGTTGTAGAGTAACAACCAAAAATTCTTTATTTCTTTCCTTATGTTTTCTCGTGTTTTCAATAAACCCTTCGCGTAGGAGTATTTTAACAACGTTTTCGCTAATCTTAGTACAGGCTATTCGAACCCTTATTTTTCCAGTCATGTCAGCGTTTCGTATAGAGGTTAGTATATCGGCAATAGTGTCTTTACTCATGATCAACTAAGTTTAGTGGTACCTCCTAATTTTGATATAATCAACATGTTTTTTTGAGTTTTTTTTATAAATTATCAAATTGATAATGAAAAGGGGTATATACGTGATACACACTTTATTAATTTATTCTTTCTTAATTTCTAAAAAAAAAAAGTTAATTTGCATATCCTACTATATTATGGTCTTCTCTTATAATTATAATATATCGGGAGCTAATGAAACTATTTTAGTAAACTTTAACTGTCTCAATTCCTCGGTGATTGCGCCAAAAACTCGAGTTCCTTTTGGATTTCTTCTTTGATCAATGATAACTGCAGCATTGTCATCATACCGTATTATCATACCGTTGTCACGTTTGAGTTCTTGACGGGTACGTACAATTACCGCTCTGACTACTTCTGATCTTTGTAATGGCATTTTTGGTATCGCTTCTTTGATCACAGCAACAATAACGTCACCAATATAAGCATATCGACGATTGCTAGCTCCTATGATTCGAATACACATTAATTTTCGAGCCCCACTGTTATCTGCTACATTCAAATAGGTTTGAAGTTGAATCATAGTTTTTTATGCAAAGGTGAAAAAAGAAAGAAATATTTTTTGTCCGAAATAAAAAACCGATGCTTTTTCGACCCAAAATGGATCTTCTTTGCTTCTATATTCTCATATGAGAATGAATTCCCATATGAGATTTGTGTGTAAAAAAAAAGAGAAAGAAATCTTGTTTGTCCGAAAGAAAACGATGCTTTTTCGCCCCAAAATGGATCTTCTTTGCTTCTATATTCCTCTTTTTTTTTTTATTCCTCTTTTTTTTTTTGAGATGATGAATTTAGTTCGTATAGGCATTTTGGATGCCACTAGTGAAAGAGCCTTTCTGGCTATTTTTTTCGATACTCCTCTTATTTCATAAAGGATTCGACCCGGTTTGACAACAGCTACCCAATATTTTGGGGATCCTTTCCCCGAACCCATACGTGTTTCTGTCGATCTTGCTGTAACTACTTTGTCGGGAAAAATGCGTATCCATATCTTTCCACCACGCCGTGCCTTTCGTATTATTGCTCGTCGACCTGCTTCTATTTGTCTTGATGTGATCCAAGCGGGTTCAAGTGCCTGAAGAGCATATTTACCGAAACATATATGATTACCTCGAGAAGATATTCCAGTCATTCTTCCTCTATGTTGTTTACGGAATCTGGTTCTTTTGGGGTTATAGTTGATGTTTCTTTTACAATTCCATCTCTACTACAGAATCGGACATGAGAGTTTCTTCTCATCCGGCTCCTCACGAATGAAAAAATGAAAAAAATAGTTCATTAAGTTGTTTATGCGTCTATTTAAGGATAGACTGAAAAAAAAAACGATATTTTTTGAGAGTTTTAATTAAAAAAGGAAAAAATAATTTTCATTTTATCAATCTTTTAGTGAAGTTATAAGTTATAAAAAGATTTTCGTTTATCTTTTCGTCTATTAGCTCACTTCCATTGTCCCAATCCAATAATACCTTCGCGGGCGAATATTGACTCTTTATTTATCTATTGTAGTTGTAAAGTTAGTTCGTGATTTCTTAGAATAGATCAATTGGTCGCTGGTTCCTTTCGCCATCCCCCCCACTGAATCTTAAGGATTCTTTTTTAATGGAATCTTCTCTATTCATAGGTTACATCGTTCCCATTCCTTCTTGATTAATGCTTAGGTCTGAATTTTACAACGGAGCTCTTCATGCCATTTTTTCCTGAGTCAACTTTCTTAGTGTTTATTGGCTCGAGGCTCTCATTTTTTTCGATGAATGAAGATATTCAAAGAATTTATGAATAAGTCAATGCTTTATTACACTGCTTTTTTTAGGTGATTCATAGACCTTACATGTTGGAATTTCTTTCATTAAGAGATTTTTTTCTTTCTATCATCCTCTCCTTTATCCGCATCCCTTTTTATTTTGCTTTACAACTCAGAATTTGGTTGAGATCCCTTTTTTTCTTTGTTTATGCTAAAATGATTTCAGTTGCTACAATGATAGGCCCATCCTTTCTTGACTGTTTATGTGGATCCAGATAATCCGAAGTGATGAGTTAGTTAGAAGTTATCTAGTTATTCGTAACCCTAACAAAAAACAACGAGTCACACACTAAGCATAGCAATCTTTTAGGGGGTAAATTGAGTTTTTATTCAATCTTATAGGATATTGGATTTAAATTAAATTAAAAATTATCTACTCTAATCTAAAATTACTCAAATTATCTACTCTAATCTAAAATTACTCAAATTATCTACTCTAATCTAATTAAAAATAAGAATCTAGTTTTTTTATTTTCATTTAATAGAATAGAAATTGAATAGAAAGATTTTTTCATTTTTTGTTCTATTTTTTTGTTGAATTCATGGGAAAGAGAAAAAAGGCTTTCTTATTTCTCGCCTAAAAATATCCAAATCTTGATACCTAAGATCCCATAGATAGTTCGAACACTATAGGCGCAATAATCCATTTTAGCTCGAATGGTTTGTAGGGGAACTCTACCCGTTTGGATCCATTTGATCCGTGCTTTTTCTTTGCCCTGAATACGACCTGCAATTTGTATTTTCAGTCCTTTTGTATTAGCTTCGTTGCTCAATTTAATAGCTTGACTAATTATTTTTCGCAATGATATTCTTTTCTTTAAATGTTGTGCTATAAATTCGGCAAGAATAGTAGAATGTCCGTAAGGTTTTTTAATTCTTATGATGTCAATGTAAAGTTGTTTTGGGGGCACCCAATTGAATTCTTTTTGTAGATTCATTTTTAGTTCTTCGTGTAGATTCATTTTTAGTTCTTTGATTTTTTCTTTGATACTTTTTTTTCTTCTTTTTTGTATTGTTTTTATTAATGGTATGGGAAATCCCGTATATATTTTTATCTTCATTATTTTTAGCATACTCATTTTTTTTCTTATATTTATTATACCCTTTTCTTTTCTAATTATTGGATTTTCTTGGTTTTTTTTAATTTCTATACGTGCAATTCCAATTCCTTTGGGAGAGTAATCCAATCTAAATTTAAATTCTTTCGCTAATTCTTTCATTCTTTTTTGTGCATAATTCATAATATAATTGCGTATTTTTTTATCTTCTTGGAGACCCTTGGAATAATCTTTTGGTTGTGCAAACCAAATAGAATAATGATTTTGGCTTATATTAACTCTGAAACCAAGTGGATTCATTTTTTGGCCCATATTACTTCACCCCCCTCCCACTCATAGAGATCCATTTCTCTTTCAATTTCTTACTTAGTCTTTCCGATTGACTCTGTCTTCTTTTCATTTTATCACCTAGTCTTTTAGATTCCCTATGTCCTTTTTCAATATTATTGATATTATTGAATCTAACAGTTATATGACAAGTTGATTTTTTTATCAGACAACTACGGCCTTGAGCTTTAGGTTTTAATCTTTTTTTGGTAGGTCCCTCGTTGACTTCAATTCCACTAATGATTAATTCATCTTTATCGTGTGACTTAGCGGCTTTTTCTCCTCCCGAATAAATCAATTTCAAAATTGGATAAGATGCTCGATAAGGTATGAATTCGAGTATCCTGAGTGCGTCCTCATAGGGAATTTCACGGATTAGATCACTAATTCTTCGCGCTTTCTGAGCAGACATAGGGATATAGTGACCTGAAGTGGATATGTCAGGAAATTCAGAATATGTTGTCTTGTGTTTTTTTATCATAGGATTTTTTTCTCACTAATACTAATGAAGTAGAAGCATCTAGATTTCTTAACGACGGGATCTCTTATCTTTTTTTTTTGCATGTTTCATGAAATTTCGAGTAGGTACAAATTCCCCCAATTTGTGGCCTACCATATAAACTGTTATATAAACAGGCAAATGTTCTTTTCCATTATGTATAGCAATAGTATGGCCAATCATTGTAGGCAAAATTGTGGATGCTCGGGACCAAGTTACTATTATCTCTTTTTCTTCTTTTGTGTTAAGCTTATCAATCTTTCTTAATAAATGATTTGCTACAAAAGGGTTTTTTTTTAGTGAACGTGTCATAGTTAATTACTCTTATTTTTTTTTTTTTTGTTTTGAAGAAACTTATTCTATTTTCTCTCCTATTTCTTACGTCGACGAAGAATCAATCGATCACTATATTTCTTACTCTTTCTAGTTCTTCTTCCAAGTGCAGGATAACCCCAAGGTGTTGTGGGTTTTTTTCTACCAATTGGGGCCTTCCCTTCACCACCGCCATGGGGATGGTCTACAGGGTTCATAACTACTCCTCTTACTACAGGCCGTTTCCCTCGCCAACGCTTAGATCCTGCTTTGCCTAAACTTTTCTGGTTCACTCCAACATTGCCCACTTGTCCGATTGTTGCTGAGCAGTTTTTGGATATCAAACGGAACTCCCCAGAAGGTAATTTGACTGTGGCGGATTTTCCCTCTTTTGCAATCAATTTTGCTACAGCACCCGCTGCTCTAGCTAATTGTCCACCCTTCCCAAGTTTGATTTCTATGTTATGTATGGCTGTGCCTAAGGGTATTTCGGTCAAAGGTAAAGCATTTCCCATTTTTATAGGAACTTCTTTACCAGCAACAATGGTATCTCCAATTATAGCCCCTCTTGGATGCAAAATATATCTCTTTTTACCATCCCTATAGTGTATGAGACAAATGCGTGTATTTCGATTAGGGTCGTATTCTATGGTTACGATTTTACCATATATGTCTTTTTCAGTCCGTCTAAAATCAATTTGACGGTATAGACGCTTATGACCTCCTCCTCTATGCCTTGACGTAATGATTCCTCTGGAATTATGACCTTTTTTGCGGCCCTGTCCATAGATCAAATTGTTTCGTGGATTGGATTTCACTTGACTGTCTACGGTTCTATTGGGTGTCCTCGGGGTAGAAGTTATGTAGAAAGGTATGGCCATGCTTTTCAGTATTTTTATTGAAGTTCTTTTCTTTCGAATTCTAATAGAAAGAGGTAGCTAGGAGGTGGAATAGGCCTTTCAAGGGTAATTATTATACGTTTGTAATGCATTGTATGTCCCATTCTTCTACCCTTTTTCGGGAGTCGATGACTATTCATAGCTCTTACCTTCACACCAAAGAAGAGTTCGACCCAATGCTTTATCTCTGTTTTAGTTGATCCTGATTCGACATTAGAAGTATATTGATTTTGAGAGCGTAATCGATTACTTTTGTCTGTAAGAATTGGGTATATAAGAGTATCCATAAATCTTCTTGCCTATGAGTTCTATTCTCAATAAGAATGCTAGTTCTTACGTTTCCTATTAAGGAATGAATATAGCAAACAATTCCTTATGTATGTATGCTGAGATTTCATTGATAGAGATCCAATTCCAATAGACTTCTCCTATCCCATTGGTATGCATCCAGTAGGAATTGAACCTACGACTTCGCCAATTATGAGTTGGGTGCTTTAACCATTCAGCCATGGATGCTTCGTGGGTATCTTCCTACAATGAAATCTAAGGGAAACTCGCTGTTGCGTTTTCGATTTATACTGACTTAAATAGAATAGAAAAGAAGAAAAGAACAGAGTATCTAGCTATTATCGTATAATAACAATCAATTTTTAGAACCAATGAGTAGGCCAATTCTATGTTATTTATCAGATTTCTCAGAAACTATTCGTTAATGGCTTACTTCCATCTCATTCAGTCTGTCGTTTTCATAGGTCTTTTTTTTGGATTTCTTAGCGCAATACGCAATAGACGAACGATGGGTGGGTGGGATAGTGCTAATTCGAGCTACTTTAAGTATTAAGGAGGGATCTTATGAGAACTAGTTTCAAAAGGATTTATTATGTCTTCGTAATCAAGGTTTCGCAGGTCATAATCGAGATATTATTTCAGCAACAGGCTAGTAAAATTAGGTTTCTTGTTGTCGGACTAAGCGAACAAATGTATCAATCGATGTATGGGTACAAGTCAGTCGACAAGACTCGCATCAAGGAAGTTCTAAGTATTGAACTCAAAATGAAAATGGAAAGGGTATTCGATTCTTTCGTGATATACCTGCAAAGGTTAACGAATGATCATCTCCTAGATCTTGTATATTATATCTTTTACTCAAAACTGGAGTGCTATTATGAAGAGTATAGAAAACTAGGTTTTACAATCAATTTCTCGACCTTACTCTTACAAAGCAGTGGGGAAAGATACAAGATCTATGAAGATTCGACCGTACCTGAATTAGTCCATCTTTTGCTTGGTATTCTTCTACCAGAGTTGGAGATGGAACTTGGACTGGGAAGTCGTATCTTGCCACGAAACGTGAAATTGGAAATAGAACTAGACAATTTCATCAAAAAAATGATTCATCGAGCGTTGATAAGATTCATCGACTATGCATTAAAAAACGATGATCGGATTAACGTTTTGATGGATAGGATCAAGGAGGAAATTGTTCGTGGTATTCGTGAAAAAGCGAATAATAAAGTGCATGCAATTGAAACCTCTCTTGAACGAGTCTTTACTATTGTAAAAGAATATCTAAGCGAAGGATTCAACAAAGAAGCAGCTTTTTCTCTTTTCTATAAGATCCTTAGGGAAGAGGTCGGAAAGGTGGTTATCCAGGAGAAACATGGTACGCGTGCAAAGTTCTTTTTCCACTTCTAAATTCAAAAAGGGAAACTCGCTGTTGCGTTTTCTACTTAAACTGAGCTAGCGAGTCTCTATCTATTTGCATGCTATTTGGATATAATAGAATCTAGAGTTTTGAATAGAGAATTCGAATCGAATCGAGATTTGATAGTTTAATTAAATAGAGAGAACCTAGATTCAATTATTCGTTCTAGCTATAAGACGACTTCTATTCCTATTATTTCCTATTATTCATTTTTCATAATTACATAAGATGACATTCTTCTACTTTCTTTTCTTATTTATTCTTGTTTATTCAAAATTGTAATGTAATAATGTATAATGTAGACACATTTCTTTTTGATGATCTTTCACTCAGAATTGATCACAAAAATGCCTTTGGCACATATACCACTGAATCAGTCGTTTTCATAGTAATAAAAAAAAGAAAGAATATGTATAAAAAAGAGACTGTATTCTGTAAGTACCTTAAAGCCTAAGGCTTTATATATTTCTATATTTCTATTTTTCCATCTTTTCATTATGAAAATAAAAAAAGAATTCAAATTATGGCTTTGGGAATTGAGAGAGGTATTGAGAGATATCAAGAATTCTCACAATCCTGTCCCTTTGGCCTATTATTTCTATTCGCGTCTCCAATTAACGTTCTTTTTCATTCAAATCTTTTTCCACCAAGAACGTTTTCTCAAACTCTTTGATCCAAAAATTTGGAGTCTGATACTTTCACCACCGGGTTCAAAAAGAAATCCATATTTCAAATTCACGATCAAGGGTGTCCTATTTTTTTTTGTAGTATCGGTCCTTCTATATCGTCTTAACAATCGAGATATGGTCGAAAGAAAAAATAGCTATTTGATAGGCCTTCTTCCTATATCTATGAATTCCATTTCAATTGGAGGCAGAAATGATACGTTGGAAGAATCCTTTTGGTCTTCCCATATGAATAGGCTGATTGTTTCGTTCCTCTCTCTTCGAAATCGAAAAGGAAAAAAGAGTTGTTTCCTATATCCGAAAGAGAGTACTTTGGTTCTTCCAATAACTAACGGGTCAGAATTTTTTTTCTCTAACAGGTGGTCAGAATTAGAACTTCATCTGAGTTCAAATCCTACTCAGAGGTCCACTCGAGATCAGAGATTCTTGAAGAAAGAACAAGATCTTTCTTTTGTCACTTCCAGGCGATCGGAAAAGAAAGAAATGGTTAATCTATTGAAGATAATTCCGTATTTACAAAAAAGCGTCTCAATTCATCCTATTTCCTCAGATTCGGGATGTGATAGGGGTCCGAAGGGTGAACCGTATATGGTCAGTTCCAATAAGATTTCATTCTTGAACAAGAATCCATTTTTTGATTTATTTCATCTATTCCATGACGGGAACAGGGGGGGATACACGTTACACCACGATTTTGAATCCGAAGAGCGATTTCAAGAAATGGTAGCTCTATTCACTCTATTACTAACCGAGCCGGATCTGATTAAGGGACTTGCCTTTTCTATTGATTCCTCCGGATTGTATCAAAAACAATTCTTGAATGAGGTACTCAACTCGAGGGATAAATCGCAAGAGAAACCTTTCTTGGTTCTACCTCCTATTTTTTATGAAAAGAATGAATCTTTTTATCGAAGGATCAGAAAAGTATGTCTTCGTATCTCCTGCGGGTTCGAATCTGGAGTTCAAAGGGATAAAATCGGAAAGGATACTCTGAATCATAGAATTCGAATGAAATCTACGATCAACCAATATTTTTCGAATTGGAAAAAGAGTCCGAAGAAAGGGTTCGATCCTCTTCTTTTGATTTCTCGAACGGAGGGATCCGTGAATCGGGATCCTGATACATATAGATACATATGGTTCAATGTGATCAAATGGTTCAATGAGATCAAAAAAGTGATCAAATGGTTCAATGAGATCAAAAATGAGATCAAAAATATCCAGTTCCATAGCCCTTTTCAAGTAGTCTTCGCTTTTCAAGTAGTCTTCAATCGATTACGTTATTCGATTGAACTGAAATATTTGAAATATTTGCAATATTTGAAATATTTTTTCAAATATTTGTCTAAGTCCCTTTCCGTTTTCTTTGTGAGTTTCGGGGATATCCCCACTCATAGGTCCAAGATCCACATTTATGAATTGAAAGGTCCGAATGATGAAGTCTGCAATCCGTTGTTAGAATCAATAGGTCTTCAAATCGTTCATGTGACAAAATTGAAAGCCTCCTTATTGGATTCCCAAAAATCGAGATTATTGATCGATGGAGGAGCAATATCACCATCTTTGTTCAAAAAGTGGATGAGTGACTCATTCCCTACTATAAAAAATCGCAGGCAATCCTTGGATTCTTATTTTTCAATGATAGCCCACGATCAAGACAATTGGCTGAATCCCGTGAAACCTTTTCATAGAAGTTCATTGCTTTCTTCTTTTTATAAAGCAAATAGACTTCGATTCTTGAATAATTCACATCACTTCTGCTTCTATTGTAACAAAAGATTCCCTTTTTCTATAGAAAAGGCCCCTATCAATAATTATGATCTTACGTATAGACAATTCCTCAATATCTTGTTCATTCGCAACACAAGATCTTCTTTGTGCGTCGCTAAAACTGCTTTTTTGGAGAGAGATACTATTTCACCAATCGAGTCACAGGTATCTAACATATGCATACCTAATCCACAAAGTGGTGACGAAAGGTATAACTTTTCTAAATCTTTCCAATTTCTAACTCGATCCGATCTATTCGTTCGTAGAACGATTTACTCAATCGCAGACATTTCTGGAACACCTCTAACAGAGGGACAAATCGTCAATTTTGAAAGAACTGAGTGTCAACCTCTTTCAGATATGAATCTATCTGATTCAGAAAGGAATAACTTGCAGCAGTTTATCGATCTCAATTCAAACATGGGTTGGATTCACCTCCCAGATTATGAGAAAGATTTACCACCCAAAAAGAATAAAAAACGGATAATTAGAAAGAAATCCTTTTTGATCATGCAGCTGTATAGAGCCTTTAAAAAAGAGTCTTCAATTTTCTCAAAAAGGGGGAAGCTAAGGTTAAAAAGATATATCCAATGCTTCTTTACTGAGCGAGTAAATAGGATAGTTTTACAGACTTTACAGACTTATTTAGACCGATTATGGATGAGGTTAAGGAGATATGGAGTCTTTTTTCTTAATTCTATCTATCGAGCATGGCGAATTCGTCAGCAAGAATTGTATCAAAAATTATGTCAATTGTATCAAGAATTGTATCAAGAATTGTATCAAAAATTGTATCAAGAATTGTATCAAGAATTGTATCAAAAATTGTATCAAAAATTGTATCAAAAATTGTATCAAAAATTCTGTCAATGGAGTCGTCGTAGTCCGAAAGAATTCTATCAAGACTTGTGTCAATTGATTTCTGGGCTAAAATGGTTTCTAAAAATTTTTCAATTTTCTAAAAAGGTGTTTCAATGGATTAGTCAGCAAGACCTTTTTAAAAAATATCAACACAAATATCAACAAAAAGAGAAAAACGAAGAGAAAAACGAAGAGAAAATAACATATCAAAAAATATATAAAAAATTGAAAGAATTGTATGAAAAATTCGGTAAATGGATTCTTAATAAGATTGAAGAGAAGCCCAAATTGTATCTATTTTATACAGAATCCTGTCAATTGTATTGTCAATTGTATAACGTATTGTGTCAATGGTGTCAAAAATGGTATCAAGAATTGTGTAAAAAGTATAAAGAATTGCGTCAAATTTATCTTCAAGAATGGAAGAGATGGATAAATATTAAGGTCAAGTATGCACTTTATCTGGGCAAACAAGGGATTCCTGGAAAGAATGAGTCAACGATACATCTGAGATTTCCAAATGCTCGGGAGTTCCTTTATTCAATCCCTTTCCTTCTGCTTGTTGCTGCTGCATATCTGTTCGATCTTCCGGTGCATGCCATTCCGTTTTTTGATCTAGAAACACTTTGCACGCTAGTAGAAATGGCCAAACTCTGCAAAATGATTGCATCATACAGGATTGAGGTGGAAGAACTTCTGTATAAGGATCTTATAGGTGGTTCTTTCCGGTTAACGAATCCCTTTTTAGTTGCTTGGAAACAATTCGGGTATTTTAGAAAGGAAATAGGAGCTTTTGGCATGCGATTGAAGGCTGATGGGATCCAATCAATACATAAGAAATCTTTGAATATCAATCTCATCGATAATATCAGCGATCTCATAAGTCTCATACCAAATACCATCGCTTGGAGACATCAATATCTAAGTCATACAAGTAAAGAGATCTATTCATTGATAAAACAAAAAATCAGGTCGTCCTATTACTATAGTGATGTTGAGTGGACGGATCATCAACCAATAGAATCCTGGGCCAGCAGCAACAATTTTGTTTTTAGGGCCGAAAGAGACTTCTTGTTTCATTTATTCAACTTAAGCTTATCGAGAGAAAAAAGGATTGATCAAATTCTCTGGAATCTGACTCATAGTGAGAATTTCTCCAAGAAGGAGTTTGGTTATGAAATGAGTGAACAACCGGCAGCATTTTACTTCCGATACTTATTTGACCTTCATAACAAGTCTCTAATTTCTTATAAGTATAAGTTCAATTCACCCTCTTCAGTAGCTTCAGTAGAAAGACGGGTATTATCTACTCAGTCTCAGTTAATGACGCCTTTTGTACCTTTATCATGTGGACCACTCTCTGTTCCGTTCGTCCAAAACCTATCTCCCCCTAGGGGTATTTTAGTGGTAGGTTCTGTAGATATTGGACAATCCTATTGGGTCAAATACCTAGCGACAAACTGCAATCTTCCTTTCATTACGCTAGTTCTGAACGAAGCCTGGTATCCGACGGCGATTTTTGATAAGAGTAGCCAGGAAGCTATGGAGGATATTCTGAAGCTGGATTCCAAATGGTGTGGATTGGGTAAGGGCTGGGAGGAGATGAAGCTGGATACGGAGGATAGTTTGCTCTCTAAAATGTTTTCGTCTCGATTGGAAGAAATGGAAAAAAAACGACTCAAAATCCGCAAGTATAGTGAGGATTTGGAAAGGCGTAGTGTTGATAAGTATCCCTATCCCTCTTTCTACCCTTTTTATTTGGACGAGGTGAATTGGGACTCTCATTTCTCGAGTCTAGAGAAGGAGCTATTTACTCACTATAAGTTCCTATGGCGAGAATCTCTGTACTACACCTGGAAGGAACTGGACCTACGGTGGAGGTTACCGCCGGCGGATATAGAATGCTCCCTATATTTTTCTATCTTCTGGCAATTCGAAATAGCAAAGTTAATGGTTCCATGCATACTATGTATTCCAGACGTTCAAGATCTGTTTAGGGAGGAGACTAGTTACTTATCGCGTGGTCTAGTAACGAACTTTCTCAACGAGGAATTATTTTGTAAGAAAGCCTTCGAAAAAGAAAAAGGAGGAGGGCCCATTGGAGATGTTCTTGTTATTGCTTCGACTTCTATTCCCCAACGCGTGGATCC